CATACATGATATAGCTTGAAAATCTTTAGTAAAGACATTGACAAGATACTCTTTTTTTATTTTTCCATAGAAAATAGTTCGCTCAAAAAAGGTTCCAAAAAATGTTGATTGTAAATGATAGGATTGGTTACGTAAAAAAACAAAAATATATTCGTATTCACAGACATGAGAATTATATAAGAAGAAAAAGAATCTCTGATTTCTTTTTGAAAGGTTGTAAATAGATTGATTTTGAAAAAATAAAAGGTTCCAATTACGATTCTCGTGGAAAATGAATCGTAACAAATGTAAAAAAGAAGCATCTTTCACCCAACAACGAAGAATTAAAACCAATATTTCAAGATGAACAGGATAAGGTATTAGTATTTTTGATACATAATTTAAACGGGAGAATTGATCTTCTAAAAAGGGAAATATGGAATGAATTGATCGTACATTTTTAGATTCGTCTATTTGATTATGTTCTCTTGAAGATACTACGCCTAGGAAAAGTTTAATTTCTACAATAACTGCTAACTTACTCGATATGATTTGAAAAAAAAAAAGTTTGTTGTGCCCCAAAAAAGAATTTTGGTTATAATCATAAGTAGAAATAAGAAAATAATTCTGGTGATACATTCGAGTAATTAAGCGTTTCACAATTAGTAACCTAACCTTTTTGTCATAACCTACATTTTCGAACAAACTTGATTGATTGAAACTACTATGAGTAAGAGCATAAATATACTCCTGGAAAAAAAGTGGATATAAAAAATAAAAGTCCTGTTTCCGAATTCGCTCTCGGTCTAATTTTTTTTTTAATTCTTCCATTTTTATTTGAAAGTTTATTTGAACCAAAGTCAATGTGGGGTTATCAAATAATACTAAACTAAATAATACTATAATAGATAGTAAGAAAAAGATAGATACCTCGTGATAAACGGACTCGATCTTCTGTTTTTCCACCAGCCAAATCGGTTTATATTCATTACATTCTATGATAACAAGATGATTCTAAATATTTTATTTTTTAAACGAAATCGCTCTTTTTTTTTGTAAAAAAATGAAGGGGGTTTATCAATATTTTTACACATACACACGTATATACATTCGATTATGGATATGAAATAGAAATAAAATCATTAGGATTCGTTCAAAAAAACTTTTATTCTGATAAAACAGGTATGTTCTGGGACGGAAGGGCTCGAACCTCCGAATAGCGGGACCAAAACCCGTTGCCTTACCACTTGACTACGCCCCAATTCGATTTCTATTCAACACTAATAAAACTATAAGATTGGTATTGATTACTTATTAATTCTGGTCAACATTTTTTAAATCTAAATTGATTAAAGTGTTGCTAGAATTTTAACATGTCTAAATATCGAATAAAACCCAATTCATTGATCATTACATATAATTAAATTAAAATATTATGTGAAAGTATAATTTCTTCTATTCTATTATCCTTTTAAAATAGAAGTTTTTTTGATTTGATTGGGTAAATCTACAAAAATAATTTTATTTTTTTTTTGTAGATTAAAAACTCAATAAAAATAAAATTATCTTCATGAAAAAATGGTTCTTACATTTAATGTCTTTAGTTTGATCTGTCTTAATTTTACTCTTTATTCGAGTCTTTTTTTCTTTTCAAAATTGCCCGAGGCCTACGCTTTTTTAAATCCAATCGTAGATGTTATGCCAGTAATACCTGTATTCTTTTTTCTCTTAGCATTTGTTTGGCAAGCCGCTCTAAGTTTTCGATGAGGTCTTTAATTTCATAATGTACTACAAAAAATGATAACAATTGAGAAGATCAGATAAGTCTTACAATTCCTAGATTCAAACATTTAAATTCGTGGATAGACACGATAACTCCGTTCTTCTGGGGACCTTTTTCCAATAACAGACCCTATGTATTCTTATATTATATAGATTATCTATATAAAATATATTAGTTTTGTTAAGGATATAAGGTTCGAATCAACTAATCAATATTCATAAAAGATTCTTATTCATTACAAGTTCATTTCAGATCATTTTATTCTTTCTAGAAACATCGCTTTATTTAATAGTATCAAATATGGAAATATAGGATATGTGATATTAAAAACGGAGAATATATTCCCCCCCCCCTTCATTTTTTTACAAAAAAAAACAATCCTGGAGATTGGATAATGCTTACTCTTAAACTGTTTGTTTACACAGTAGTGATATTCTTTGTTTCTCTCTTCATCTTCGGATTTTTGTCTAATGATCCAGTACGTAATCCTGGCCGTGAAGAATAACAAATCCCTTATTTTTTTTTTACACGTTTCATATTAATCGATAAATTGTAAATAAAAAGATAATATAAATTAACAAAACGGGAAAGAGAGGGATTCGAACCCCCGGTACGCATAACTCGTACAACGGATTAGCAATCCGCCGCTTTAGCCCACTCAGCCATCTCTCCAAAACAAAAAATGAAAACAAAAAAATTACTATGAATTATTTAGATATGATATAGAGATTGAATTGA